TCGATCACGCGAGTACGCATCCAGTCAGCACATAGCGAACGAAAAAGCATTCATCCTGCCTCAATCAAAATTTCTATCAATTGATCCCGGTCAAAGTATCCACCCTATACTGAGAGGTGCACCATGTTGATAGGAATCGGCAAAGACCTTCTTGTACACATCCTCGAGGGCAGCATTCATGGCAATCATCACTAGTTTCTCCCGAGGGCATGGTATGGCTTTGTTCTTGGTGTTGTTTAATAGATGTCGAGTGCCGCTTTTCCCCGTCCGAGAATCTCCATCTGCTCTAAGTGGGCGAGCTAGAATCCTTATGTCAGGTTGGTTGTTCAAAAGACTTTCTCTTTACCCTTTGCATCTTCATCTTTTCGAAAGCCCAGACCCATTCTTCTGGATCTTCATTAGTCTTATTTCAGGTGCAAAGCCTCTTCAATAAAGACCTCTTTCTTTTCTTTCTTCCCCATTTCTCATTTTGTTGATTGAAAGAGGATAAGCGCTATCCATTGAGTAAAGGAGTGATTCGGGCGGTTGGTGGCCCCCTCGAGAGTTGCGGGTCCTTGCCGCTGCATGAGTGGTAGCTCACGCTCAAAACTCCTCCGACACGAGTCCTAGTCGTTGCGCTGCGGTCCGTTTCCCGGCTTCGCTTGCGCGATTTGCACTTCTGATTGGTTCCATCCCTAATGAATGGACTATGAAGGGGTCAGTCAGTCAAGCGGTTCGGGTTCTCGGTCGGTTCCCGTTCGCCTGCCCTCCCCATAGTCCATTAGTGGGTAGGGTGGTAAACTTAGAGGGCGCCCGCCTCCTCTTCAGACGTGTCCTCGACAACCTGGCGGTTGTTCGGTCTCCGCTTTTGGGGGCGGGAGTACTTGGTCGCTGGGGTTTCCTTTTCCTCAACCAATTCGGTTGTGTCAGCCCTGAGATTGGTCTAACATTTTGTTATAAGCTGGCTGGACAAAGATGAATTGAAGGTAAGATAGATTTGAGTTCAAGTGGCACAGGACCATCGATCGACCATAGGGCGTATTCTACCCTTACCGAATTCATTCCATTGAAGCGTAAAAAGCTCCTTCTCATGTTGCATTTCTTTGGTTTGGAAGTTCCAGAATGTTGTCTGTGGATTTATAACAAAGGAAAGCCCCTTATGCCATTTGATTAATTAAAGTTCCGTGCTGCTCGCCACTCCCTAGGCCAAGGACGGGGTCGAACCGTCATTCCAGGATTTGCAGTCCAATACATTTCCATTATGTTACCTAGCCACCTCATGTGCCAAAGTCAAACGGTTGTTCTTCCTTCCCCGCTCCCTCTTTTTCTACATATGCGGTGGCGGGCGGAGCACTCTATATGACCGGCGGCGGCCGAGAAGAGGGGACAACTTCTTTCTCCCTTGCCTTGCTCAATTTGCCTTTCCTGCATTTTTTCTTTCTATCCATAGGTCGGCTTCGTGCAGATAGATGTTTGCCGGGGGATTGGCGCTCTTGAGGTATGCCCTTCCGGTGGGTTGTTCTCTTCTCTGTCTTTTCCATCCAGTGCGAGCACTGCGTCAGAAAATCTTCGTCTTCGATCTCTTTTCGCAACGCAATAAAGAAGTCTAACAGTTTCTCTCGGCATCTGTCTTTTAAGTCATTGATCTCAATATCTATAAGCAGGGGGTCTGCGTTCACTATTAAGCCTACGCCCGTCCATTCCTTTCAAGCTTGATCCCGCCCTTAGACTCGTTACGCTGTTCGACTGAACTCGTTGGCTCCGCGCTCTATTCGGTCGGAACCCGGTTCGAGAACCTTCTCTCATAGATTCCCTTCACCAAGTCATCGCCATAAATTCGTTCTTATCCCTTGGTGTCAAAGGGCGAGTTCCTTTCTTGTCTTGTCTTGCCCAAAAACTTTCTTGATTCTCATTGGAGAAAGACTCTCCCGCGGCAAGGTTTTACACTAAGAGCCAGCTGCTTTCTTTATCTCGCTTGCCCTTAGTCCGTCTAGCGCCTTTCGGTTGGGGTCCGCCCCGGGGTTAGACTGTTGGGGTTCTATTTTCTAGTCTCGAAGGCAGTCAACGTGTCAGCCATTCTTCTCCCATTAGACTTGTAAATCCTTTGCTCTTTTTCCTTCTCTCTTCCCCCTCTACTTTATTTGACAGGGGCGGAGAATACCACTCTATCAATAACAATAAGAAAGTAGCAATTCCGTTTCAAATGGTTTGAGCTTGGAAGCAACCTACTATCTATCGATAGGCGAGAACAGACTGCTATTGGCTGCTTCGCCTATCGATTCTATTATGGCCGGCTTGGAGACATCAGAGGAATACCATCATCTCTATCCGGGTACGATCATAGCTTCATTCATTCGTTGAACCTTGGGGATAACCATTAGCATTGAGGTAAATCACCACACCACCTCTATCATACATACGACATTACATGACGCGAGAGTGCATGGTCAACACACACCTAAAGCGCCTACGTTCCGCTTGCAGCCAATACAACCACAACCTTACTTGCACGAGATTCAACAACCGAAACTACTGGTAGTCTCGAGGGGACGGCATCCTCCTATAAGAGTTTTAGCAGTACTGAACAAGCGAGTCATCGGTCCGGGGAAAGAAAAGGACCGCCTTTGAAAAAAAGGAACTCGCTTAATTCGCTAGGCCTTCGGAACAAAGGTGATTCTGTTCATGCTTCAGACGATCTGGCTAATTATATAGACTTCTATCTAATTATAGACTCTTCTTCTATTAGAAAGGCGAACCTATAGGCCTGTTTTAGCGCGTTTCCACAAAGGTAACCGGTTAGGTTGACTTTGGAAACGCTACTAAGGACCGGGTGAAGAATGAAAAACGTCCGCTAACGCCCACGGGATAAGATCTTTTTAGATCAGCAACGAATGTCTTGTATCTATGAAGAAAGATTTCTCCCCGGGTTCAGACCCTGAATGCCATACCCTGCTGAAGGCGATTCACGAGAGAATCGCGCATAGTTCCGTTTGACCGAGATGTGAATGCCCGTGATCTGCTCGGTATAGTGATGGATTTCATGGCCGACGTCTAACCGGCACGAATACGCCGACATGAAAGGAGTTCCCCGCGGAGCATTTTTTCTTTCGTCCTCGGACGTTCGGACGTTTTGTTCGATTCCGGCACTTGCGTTCTCATGCCCGGAACCCTCGCGATTGATTGGGAGAAAGAGCGAAAGCGAGAAAGATGGATTGTTATCCATCGGAAATCGATAGGAATTCCCCGGGGATTGCCTTCTAATAGATGTTCTGTCTTTCATTATTAACATCCGCTAATAAGAAAAACGAGCGATTGCTAGCCTTATTAGTTAGTCAAGTAATCAAGTTTCATTTTCTTAAAAAATGGTAGGGGCTGAGGCTCTGAAGGCTTTCTAACTTGCTTCAATTAGGGAATAGCGCAGATGGATCAATTACGTGGTTCTGCAGCGTCCTCCAACTTGCTGTCCGCTCCCTTTTTCATTGCTGGACGGGAAGATGCGAATCGCGAAGGCCTTCCCACCACGCGAAGTTCAAACCTCGCCGGGGAGAGAGAAGCGAATTGAAAACCGGCCTCAAATCCCTTCGCAATCGAAGGTGAAAGCGGGAAAAAGACGACGACACCCTTTTTTCTTTCTTTGTCAGCCGACTTGAAAGGTGCTCTCAGTGTACCGCCATACGCACCCAGACATTAGACCAATTGTGGCTGGCCTAAAAGTTTCCAGAATGCCGTTGTCATGATGTTGATCCGGCTTCTGCGACTACGGCATCCGCGTAGCTCCGAATACGCGCATTGGAGCTCTTCGCTCGATGTCCCGGGTCGCTCTGTTGTAAACCGCTGTTTCGTCGGGCGGTGGCTTATTTCTAACAACCCCTTACTAGATCAAACAAATAAAGCTCCATTGAATGAATCAACTTCTCCCTCCCGAACAAGGGTCAATGGTTCGGGGAAAAGCCTATCTCAGTGATGTTCAAAAACGGGAAAAGCGTCGTTCGAAAACTCGGGTTAGCTCGTTTTGGACCACCTTCTACTTTTGAACCAGTTCTCGACCCCGAGCGTAGCGACCCAAAGAAACGCGCACTGGCAGCTCGTAGTCGCGGCAAACTTGATTGTTCAATCATTACATTAATAGGGGCCTTCCAGGAATTTACCAAGCAGGAACCGGAGATCAAAGTTCCATTGATTCATCTATCTCAAATAGGGAAAAAACTGAATCAAGAAGGGGTCAGCTGAGCTCGAAAGGGGTAGCCGGTCGTCGGCTAGGAGCTCTGGCCGGCAACGAAGCTAAAGCTTCACACTGGTCCACTCGCAACTTACACGGCTAAGTTCCAACTCTATGTTGATAAGAAAAAGAAAATCCCCTAAGAAGAAGACTATCAACTATTCCAACAGAAAGGGGCAATTCAAATGCTCCATAGATAACCCGCTGTGTCTCGTTCCCGTCCAACTCACCGGGAGATCGAAGAGCGGTTTGCGCTTCGCGCCCCAACCCCTTAACTAATAGATGCTTAGATACCTGCAACTGAATCTGTAAGCGGCGCAGGGCAGGATGGACGAGAAAAGCGGCGAGAAGAAGACAAACAGAGGGAGGAAGGGGGACCTTTTTCTATTGCCTTCCCTTTCTACTTCTAGACTGGTTCGTCTGCGGGACAGCGAGCTAAGATCCGATTCGTCAATCGACGAATCCATGCCACGTAACCTGGCAAAGGAGAAAGAGACGATGGCAACGCACTTCATACAAGAGGGAGGGGTCCGAACAGCCTTGTACGTACGCCGCCCATGCGAAGAAGTTCTTCTCTAATTCCAAAAAGTAAAGCCACCATTCTTCAGTGATGAGCTCTAGCGAACAAATCTTATGTGTTTTTCCCAGAGAGAAATGTCTTTCCACTAGAACAAGTCCGCTGCGAGCCGAGCGAACTACATTACTCAACCGAGCCGGGGCACTATTCACCAAGTGGAACTTTTTACTATCTTTACTAAGCCAACCGCCCCTTCTCCTATACCTGGCTGCTTCTCGCTCACCAAAGCGTACTTCGTTTCCTTTCTTCCTTCTAATTGGTAATAAAGCGGTTTTTCCCTGACCTTAGATGGGCTTAAGGAAAAGGCGCCCTCGAAGCTGACGCGTCAGTCCTCTCTTATTGCCTTATTTGAACCGGCGTAAGGAGGTTCAGTCAAGTATAGTATAGTGCGGCTTATGGTTCTAGTAGCACGAAATATAGAAACTAGACTATGCTAGTTCACTCTAGAAGACCTAGTCTGACTATAGTTAGTAGTAGTATAGATTAGTTAGATTCGTAGAACAGAAGAAGAGCCTTTACTTTAGATTCTATTAGTAAAGCGTTAGCACCCCTATAGAGTAAGGCTCTCTTCTGGATAGCTGCGAAGCCTTCAATGTTGGTATGGATACTTTGTTTGCTTCCCGTTCGCTGAACAACCCCCTGTTGCAACACTAAACTATGCTTCAAAGGGCGAACTCCACCTATTTTTGAGCTATTGAATTAGGCGATCCGAAAATGAATCTCTTTCTCACTCCCCTCTATCAGAAAAGGAGGCTTGGCTCTGAAATGGTGGTAAGGCAAGCTGTATGTATCTAGGTAGAAGTAGACCTCGAGCTCTGGGGCTTTAAGGGATATGGCAGGTTTGGAACCCTAACCCAGACCAGGAAGGGAACTATATCCTTAATCCGGGTCAGACTATCACACACGAGACTCGCCTGGGCTCTCATCGAGACCAACTGACTTCTCTCTCCTTAACATCTGGTACCATTGCCCCGCCACTCTGCCTGTCTTCTTGTGGCCGGGTCGGGTCATTCTTCACTCCTGTTACAAGGGAGACCTCTCTTCGCATACCGACCCTCCAGTTAGTTCCACTTCTGGGGCGAAGCTGAGCACTCGGGGCATAAGGGCCTGCGGTGATTATTAACATGCTTTTCCAGCCCCACCTCCGGTCACATGAGCTTTCGAGAGCCCGGTCCGGATCTAAACGATTTTTTATGTATGTCTCATGTCTTTCAGCTCAGCGGGATCCAGAGAAAGACAGACCTACCTACCAGTTCTAAGTGGCAAGATCAATCGCTCAAGAGAAAGTTTTTTTCTTCTTATATATCCTATCGTATACATCGTAATATAACCCTTTTTTCAAATCAGAAAGTACCCTCTCTACTATAAGAAAATCCAAGAAAGAGAATAGCTCCATAATAAAATAAAAAACTGCCATGAATTACACACACGCAAGTAGTGGCTCGGCTAGAGGAAGAAGCCGGAGCCTATGCACTACCGAAGAATGGACCTGATAGAATCAATCGATTGCATAAGATATGCCAAAACCACTTACTGGTCTTTCCGGCATAAAGAAAAAAAAAAAGAAGTCAGGAAAGAAAAGAGATAGTGAAACCCTCTCCCACCTTTTCTATCTATCCTTAGAAGTAGGGCGAGTGTCCTACCTAATTCAATGATTAGAATAATGGAGAAGGGGAGGTTTTCAAAAACCTATACTCCCACTTGACTTTATTTGAGATTTCCAAAAGGTGAGATTTCGCAACAAAATTGGGTGGGCCCCATAAGAGTGAGCGCTCACTCTTTTTATGGGCATCTATTCAAAGGAAATGTTTCGGCCTGCAGGAGAGGCATCTGACTTTCTTACTGACTTTCCTACTGACTGAATCACTTGAATCAGTTGAAGGAGGTTTCTACAGGAAGAGTTCCGACTCAGCGTCGGGGCGGGCGGGGGTTCATGACGAGTGGGCATGAACTGTAACCAAACAAACAAAAGTAAGCCAACCACGAATTCCTGAACCGGAACCACCCTGTAAAGTAAAGAGCCTCGCCTAAAGGACCAGACCCGGAGCTGAGAACAAGATCGAAAGCGCAACTTATCATTCGAAGCATGAAAGTAGTCAGGTCACTTAGAGCCGGAAGAGATAGCAGTGGCCTTATAGAAGGTTGGGGCGAAATCTGTCAAATCCCTTCTTTCTCTATTCAATCTACGGCCTACCTCGAAACACCTGTGTCACAACGGCTGATCTTTTGAGTGAGGGAAGCCGGAGCATTGGTCAAGAGAGAGAAAGAAGAGGAACTATAGATCAAGAAAGTCACATTAGCTACACCAGACCAGACACACCTTTTTTGTTATCCTCTTTTTGACTGACCGGATCGGTCACCCCCACCCCCTATCACAACAAGGCAGAGCTAACCCTTAATTCTACTGCTCTCTAAAAGAAAAGGCCTGCCTATTCTATTAGTCAAGCTTGGAGAACATAGTACTAGGACTTACTAGATGAAAGACCGTGATTGGTGAAGGGCTAAAAAGCGCCTTAGGTAGCTGCTATCTATCGGATCTTTTCTAAGAGGTTAGGTGGTTGAGTCGAAGCGGAGAAGGAGACTAAGTCATCGGTCGTGCCGGGATTGATTTCCTACTTCCAGCTGAATGAGGGCCACACAGCCGTCAACCCTGCTGGAAGTGCTTTCTAGATCCAATCTCCTGGTCTTTCGTTCGCTATTCGAATGTCTTGACCAGTAGAAATGTACGAAAGGTGGTCTCGTCCTTTCCTTTCCAACTAGTAGCTAGTAGCTCCGTCGTTGATCTCTCTCTTCCGGCCTATTAAGTAAAGTAAGTTAGTTCGAGATCGAAACTGGACCTGAGAGAGACTAGACTTCTAGTAACAGTAGGTGCGCCTTCAGTTGAGGAGAGCTGTTCACAAGCAGTGGTTATGAGCTCTTTCTTGTTCCGGTTCAGAAGAGGTAATTCCTTCAGTTGCACTAGTGGATTGAAAAACTTTTTTTTAGTGCCAACAAAGTGCATGTGTTGTTGGTTAATAAAAACACGAATTTCGATAGGCTGGAGGACTGATACTATAAGTAGGACAAACGCCTTAAAAGAGAAATGATTGGCATTTTTCCACTTATCCAAGGCTTTCTTGGCATTTGTATTTGAGAGAGAGAGCTATGCTTAGGTCAGTTCCTTCAGTAAACTTCTTTGGTAAGTAATAAGTTAACTTAACCCGTATGAAATTCATAAAACATTGATATCTGGCACTTGAGGAGGTCAATCTTAAGTGTTGGAAGCTACTGCTAAGGTACTCCCCTCATCTATAAAGGATAGGCAATTGAGAGAGAATAGGGCGATAGCGATAGACACAGGAACTTAAATAGACTAAAAGATGACTTCCGTAGAGGAGAGGGAAACCTGCTTAGATAGGGCGATAGCCCGGTTTTGATTGAATCTCCTTTCCTGTGCTTGTCTTGTATTGAGGTATACCGAAGATATGAGTAAAAGTAGGTAACAGAAGGGGAGGGATTGCTGTTTTTTATTAGTGAGGGCAAGCAGCTTTCATTTTATTAAATAGAATGGTAGGGCTTTAAAGAGTAGGCGGTTCGTATGTTTTTATGACCCCCAGAATCAGAATAATAAGTAGGAGGATACGCAGAGCAAGAGCTCTTGAAGTCTACCCGGGCGCGCTTCTTCATTCATCCATTTAGGTCAGGGGCGGGCTTCTTTCCTTATATAGGATGACATAGATAGAGCCTCCTTCTTTGATCATCCATTTAGGGCCTACTAGGAACACGTGGATCCAGGGAACCTGGCTCGGGAACAGCTTCTTACTAGTAGGGGCTAATCAAAGTAAAGAGAGTCCAATCTCTGAAATAGAGCTTAGTCTCTCCATAGTAGTATACTAGTAGAAGGCGTAGGTTATGACTTGATCCAATAGAGTCAGAACACCTTTCTATCTAAAAGAAATGGTGCTCGATGAAACGATCCAGATTCCACACTATGCTGTGGGCTGGGGAGAGAGCTGCTCTGCGAAGCTGGGCGTTCAGTGTTCTTATGGAGGAACCATACTAGAAAGAGAATAGAAAGGGCCTTCAAAAAGAGCGAGGGAGTGATGGGCAACCTTAGTCTATATGTTGCTCGTGAGCCGCCAAGTACCAGTGTACTGGCAGGATCGGTCCTTCACTTGCTGATCGTTCGCGAGTCGAACTCGCTCTCTTGCCACGCCTTTCACTCACTCGCTTGAGTCGGACTCAATCACTCTTTTTGTTTGGCGTTCTTCACTCTCTTTATATTACCCGCAGGAGCGCAGCAACCAAGGTGCATATTATCATATAGAAAGAAGCGAAGCGTAGCGATTCGTACTACCGGAAAAGTTTCGCTAACCGGCAGGCCGCCGATAGGCGCAAGCAAGCGTAGCGAATCACATAGATAAGCCCCTACCTGCCAGCGCGCGGATAGATAGGGCGGGCGAAGCGCGAAGGGGATGGATGTCTGAGCGGTTGAAAGAGTCGGTCTTGAAAACCGAAGTATTGATAGGAATACCGGGGTTCGAATCCCTCTCCATCCGCGAAGTCATAAGTTCTCTCTTGCGTTATCTATAGATAAGAACGAATCGGATCGACTCGACTGAATAGATGGCTTGTGTTATGATTTAGTTAGGACTTTGTCTCCCTTTCGTTATCTTCCGCTCCCGGTTGGGGGTGGATTACCTTTGGGAGCTAAGTCGAAGATCTCGGTGGTCTTGTGAGTGGTTGATAAACTACGATTGCAGTTTTCTTTAGGAAGTCCCATAGCTGTGAGGCTTAACAGACAAAGAAAACGGTGGATACTTCCACTAGTTGGGTAGAAGGTGACGACCCTAATGAATCGACTATGAAGGCGGCTGTTAGCTACATCAGCGCTCAAATTCCTTCATCGTTATTGCCCTGGCTTCGATGATCAACCAACCCCTGGCACATTTAGGTTTTGATCTTCGGCCATCCTGAGGACTCGTCATCAAGCTCGATGTCGAAATTGTACTCAAAAGAAGGATTGTCTCTGATATCCGTTTGGTCATCTGTTGAATTATATGATTCCCTAAGGAAATAAAACATTTCACATTTTAGCAAAACATGAGAATTAAATGCATCACACTATATATATGTACATAGGAGAATGCCTTCACAGTTCAAAATGATCCTGTTTTGTTTAGTCGAAGGCATGACTATTCAGGATTTTTATACTAGTCTTTCCGGTTACCCCGACTCTTGCAAGGAAGAGGGGTGATCCCCCAGTTCTGGATCCTTTCCCTGGAGCTGCAGGGCGAATAGTGTTACTGATCTGGGAAGTGGACGGAGTCTGGATAGCGGCCACCTCTGCTTCTGAAAATCTCCATTGCAAGACCTCCTCAGGTACTTCATCATAGTAAAATACTTCTTTCAGATCACGGGACTTCTTTGCTTGGGCCAAAGACTCCTGATCCAATTGTACTTTTCTCTTTTCTGGTGCCTGAGCTTGAACTGGTTTGTCCTCTGCTGAGATCTGAATCTCTGGCTGAGGGATAAAGACTGCTTTTGGAAATGTGATAGAGAGAGAGGGAATTTTCCCGAGACCTCTACTGACAGGAGTTCTTTCTTCTAACTTGGCAAGCTTATTCTCCCTCTTCTGGGCGGCTACTTGCTGTTTGTCCTTCTTGGTGGGTTTGAAACCCAACCCGTAGGGGCCCTTCTTGTCATTCACCTGTATCGGCTCCAACCTTCCTTGCAAATTCTGACCCAACCCAGAATCGAGTTTATAACCACTGTTCAACATCACCTTAGCAACCATCATGCTATTGGCGGAAATCTTGGGTCTTGCTGGGACTGATCCTTCTGCGACATAATTTTCTTGAACAAGCTCGAATGCGCTCCACGCATTACGGACTATGTCGTTCTCCACGTCTATGTAAGGAATTGCTGAGGATCGGAGGACTGTCAGGTCTTCTTCTGCATGAACTGTTACCAGATGATCCCGAACGATGTATTTTCTTTTCTGATGAAGGCTTGAGGGGACCGCCCCTGCAGAATGAACCCACGGACGTCCTAGGAGAAAGTTGTATGTTTCGGGGATGTCCAGCACTTGAAATTCCACCTCAAAAGTGTAAGGCCTTATTTCCACTGGTAAATCGATGTCACCGAGAATCTGCCTCTTCGACCCATCAAAGGCACGAATTGTAATGTCGCTGGGGCGGATGGTTGACTCATCAATTCCTAACTTCATAATAGTGACCAATGGACATACGTTGATGGCTGAGCCATTATCGATCAGCACTCTTGCTACCACCATTTCATTGCACATTACTTGGATATGTAAGGCCTTATTGTGTCCCGTACCCTCAGGTGGGAGCTCATCATCAGTAAATGCGATAGTGTTTGAAGCGCCTACCAGATGCTAAAATTTGTCAAGAGAGATGTTGTGTGGCACGTGTGCCTCATTCAATACTTTGAACAATGCTGAGCGATGCACTTCCGATGCCATTAGGAGACCCAGAATGGAGATTTGTGCAGGCATTCGATTGAGCTGTTCTACCACAGTATATTCACTCTTCCGGAGAATCTTGAGGAATTCAGCAATTTCTTCTTCTGTTACGGCTTTCTTGGCGGTTTCCTCCAGAATGGGAACCTCACCTGCCTTTTCCTTACCCTTCTTTCTTCTTAATTCCAGCTCCTCCGGAGTATAACATCTTCCGGATCTTGTCATTCCCCCGATTTCTGCGACTTCAGGCTCAATCCTTTCTCCTGTGGATGCGACAGCCTCCAGATTTGAATTCCAGGGTACTTGATGGTCGGTCTCATAGGGGAATTTTTGTGGGAATTGGATTGTGATGGGTTTGACAGTGTGGGATACTGGTATGGTAGTGACACGTGATGATGATGACTGATTTTGAGTAGGATGGCTCATGGAGTTAGGTAAAAGATAGAAAAAGGAAACGGGCTAGGGTGTGCCTTTGGGAACTGATATGACGAAGGGTAAGAAGTGTGGGCCTTGGGCATTGGCAACAGAGGTAGTGGCATAAGGAAAATTAAGAGGCTGTGACATGTTTTCTTGAGGAGTTATGATAAAGGGGTAAGGTAAGCTGGAGCTGTTTTGAAGATTCTCCTTCTTCCCCCATCTGAGAGATGACGTTGTGCAAATCTGGCCTATTCCTGAGAGGAGGCCTAACCCCGGGGTATAGCATACAAACTTCTGACGAATTCTCTTTTTCTTCCAGATGCAGACGAACCTTGGTTCCTAGAGGAATAATGAGCTGAGACGGATCTATCTTTCTTTTGCTATTGGCAAACCTGATCCTCCTCTCCTTCATGAGTTGGCTTTCAGCGAGTTCTTGCAACTCCAGCTGTTGATACTGCTGATCATATTCTTCAGGTACGGAATCTTCCACTGATTCCATCGGTGCAAAAGGAACCATACTGGCGGTAATTACTTAGTGTAGCTACTGGGTATGTGAAATGTGGCCAAGCGAGGTTCTGATTGGGTCTAGTTGCTGCTGCTTGCTAGAGCTAGACTGAGTTTTCTTACTGCCTGAAGAACTGATCATGTTAACTCCATAAGACTCCTTCTTCCATGTCAGGTGGAGGGATTCTGTTTCTGCCAACCTTCCGTTTTGTTTCCCATTCCAGTCTTTCGCTTAAATACATGTATATTCTTTTTTAATCGGCGAGGAGCTGGATGAGAAGAAACTCTCATGTCCGGTTCTGTAGTAGAGATGGAATTGATAAACAACCATCAACTAGAACCCCGTAAACACCATAGAGGAAGAATGAAAGGAATATCTTATCGAGGTAATCGTATTTGCTTCGGTAGATATGCTCTTCAAGCGCTTGAACCCGCTTGGATCACATCTAGACAAATAGAAAGGGCGGCGAGCAATGACACGAAATGCACGCCGCGGTGGAAAAATGTGGGTACGTATATTTCCAGACAAACCAGTTACAGTAAGACCTACAGAAAGGCGTATGGGTTCAGGGCCATAGAACTGTTTTCAATTTGAAACGGATCAGTCGACCCGGTCTACGAATCTATTCTAACTATCAACGAATTCCTATAATTTGAGGGGATTGTAATTCTTTCTACTTATCGGGGTATAATGACAGACAGAGAGGCTCGACTAGAAGGAATCGGTGGAGAAATTATGTGTTATACATGGTAGTCTGATATCCGAATTATATGCGGAACTCTCAACCTTAGCTCCCCTTCCAATGATTACTGCCTCATGCAGGTAGATGAGGAAGAAACCTATGGTGAAACTCCTCCTGAACTCTTGGAAATGGTGGAGAGATCAGAGGAAAGGAAGGCTCAACCCGTAATGAAAGAAACCCAACCCATTCATTTAGGGACCGCAGACGAACCCCAAGAGGTTAGTGTAGGAACCACTTTGACTCTCGAAGAACGAACAAGCCTGATTTACCTTTTGAAAGAATACAAGGATGTCTTTGCATGGTCCTACGATGATATGCCTGGACTCAGCATAGACATAGTTAAGCATAAAATACCTTTGTATCACAAAGGCAAGCAAGGCGGATTGCACAAAGGCTACTGTCTCGGTTCAGCTTCTAAAGGGCTATTGGGATTGGGATTCCATTGGTCATTTTTTAGCTTAGAGAGACTGGAGTAGGTAAGAAGTGGGGGCTGTTCCAAATCCAATTGATTGAAGCAAATAGGAAAGGCGGGCGGAGAAGTTGGATCATTAGGAGCATCATTCTGGTTTCGTTCGTTCCCTCCTGCGTATGCTTAACGCCCTTAGACTGAGAATTGGATCTCTTTATATAGAGAAAGAAATGAAGTCTTACTGCTCTTAATTCAGGAAAGGAATAGAAGAATTTATTAAGTCGAGCGGAATACGTCGGTCTCCTGAACTTCGAAACTTAGCTTCTCAAAGAGCTACTTCAGGGCAGCCTAGCGGAGTCCTATTCCTCTCCCCAGGAGCTTAGCCCGAGAGATGCGTTCTCAATCCTCTTAGGAATCTCTATCTCACCCAAGGCGATAAACCACCGATCTTGCCCAAAAGCAATCATTTAGCTCTAGCTCTACTCGTTCTACAGGGATGAAAGCACTCGACCGAAAGAGAGAGTTCTTGAATTGAATCCATTTTATCCGCTAGCCGACCTCCTAACTTAAGGAAGAATAGCAAGATACCCCGGACAGGAAGAATGTTCAGAACCGATCTTCGGAATGGGGTTTGCTTCTTAATGAGGAGCAAAACAATAACTGCAAAAAAGCATTCTAGTTGGGGTAGGAGTTTTCCCTACAGATTGAATGGGAATGGGTCAGCACGGTGCAGCCTATATGAGGAGCGAAGCGCTGTTCACGTCACAGCCACTATGTTGCCTGTGATTCTACTACGATATTCTTATTTCTCGTAGCTAATTCTGATTCAATTGTGACAACAGCCGATAAGCAAGCAGCTTGTATTCGTATAATAAGAAGAATGCGGTGCTTCCTGCTTTCAGGAAAGTGAGGCACTACAGGTATTGGATTCCGCTTGAACTAATGAACCAGGAGTTGTTCCCAGTGAAAAGTAATTTCTAGAGTCCGACTTCCCTGCGTTAAGCATATAGCACATGAATCAATAGAGGAAGAAGTAGATGGACCATGATCGGATGTGGGAGGATATCTCATACTAAAGAAAGAGCTCTGCTCTCTCTTATGCAATAGCTCAGTAAAGAGTTCATTCTTTGACTCCTAGTATGAGTGTGAAAAGGCAGTCAAGCAAGGTGCGAAGCGCTAGTTGAGCTAGGAGTTTCAAGCGCTAAGTCCTTTCCTTCGGGAAGTCATTCCGGGCATGAAAGCATTCTATCACACGGTTGACTTTGTTTACTTTAATGAGTTAGCAGGCGAAGGGCTTAGAAGAGATTAGCGCTTTGGTTAACATTGGAAATTAGCCGTAAGGCAGGCTACTGATTAGCTTGATGAGCAGAAAAGCAGACTGACCACAGTGAGGGCTTTGATGAATGGCATTTTCTAATCTTTAAATAAGATGAGATAGATTTGACTCTCTAGAACCGAAAGAACCGGCTGATTGAGTCTTATCCCAGCTCTCCAGGAAGCGAATGAGCCATTGGCTATGGGAGACGAGGGATATAATAAAAGAAAGGAGTACGGATTCTATTAGCTTAGCTTTTAGCTTTCACGTAGCGAATTTCTACATAGGATTTAGCCGCTTTACCCAAAACATAGACGAAAGAAGAGGGGGAAGCTGACATTATTCAAATAAGTATCGATTCGAACAAGCATATGGAGAGAAAGGCTACTCCTTCTTCTTAATAGCACGAAGAGGTGATAACCTAATTAATGGGCTAGCGAAACTCACTCCATTCTATAGCAACTGCCGGGAAAAATATCTTACTACTATCACTTTATAAACCGGGCCGGCTTAAAAAAGGAGATCGGCTTTAGAATATGCTTACGACGGGGTTGGATAAAACTGGCACTATTTTCATGGACAGTTACGAAGGAAAAAGGCATGCAGGCCAAAAAGACGCTCTTTCTTGCAAGTCTCACGATTTTCATTGGACTTAATGAAAGCCAATGGCATTGAGGCGAAAAACACGGGCTTTCCATTAGGAGATGGGACAGGAAATTTTCTTATAGAATGAGACTTGAGCTTAGCAGCAGGAGATCGAAAACATGAGGAAAGATCAACCAATAAAGCAGCAAGTTGTCTCGGGCAGCATCTTTATGCCAGCGCTTTAAAGGGCTCGGTGGTGTTCTTTTCCGGTCAATGCTGCGAGTGCCTTCATGCGGCAATAAAATTCTCCAGAGAGTGAGTTGCTGATCATAATGCCCGCCCTTAGTAGGATTTCAAGTAATCGGTTCTAGGTTTGGGGTGCGAATAGTAGCATAGTTGTTTAGTCACCTTCCTCTTACGTATTACTATCTAGGGGCTTTGAAGCTGGTGTCTTTACTTATGTCATTAGCAAGGTGTAAAGTAGTCTACTGCTCGCTTCGTAAAGCTCTGCTCGTTGCTTTTCATCTTTGAGTGCTGCTTTTTCTGCTTCAGAAGCAGCATCTATATCAGTTAGTGAGCTAGCCGCTACTATAGTTTTTAAGGCCTTTGTGCAATTGGCTTGTTGGTTGGCTTAATTACGCTATAAGGGCTTGTAACTAAAAGTCGTCTTAATAGTTTTTCTCTTCCTCTACCTTCACTCGCTGCCTTGCCTTCGACGACTCAAACTAGGAGTGACTATTGTTTTATTGTAGTTTCAATACGTGTCAGTGACCTTGTCCGATAGGTTGCCTAATGGTGCAAGTGTTAGTTAGGTGTTCCCGATCGACTCACTGTTGTGAGAATGAGTTAATTAGGAGTTGTGCCTTAATCTTCCGAAGGTGCTTGAAAGTCTTTTTACTTATGGCATAACCGATCCTGCTAGTTAGCAAGCCTTGCCATTCGGATGAAAGGCTAATGAAAGCCAGATTCTTACCTTATCAATGTTTAAGATGCCTGGTTGTGCCAATTTCCCTAGTTGACAATATGACTTTTTTTGTCTGGCTGCGGTTAGTTCACAACTCTGAAAGCCGAAGACGAAGGGAGGAAGGCAGCAGCAGATAAGGAAGAGATTTAGGCAACTTCAGAGTCTTAATTGACCTACCGGACTCTAAAGGAAAGGTACCACTTATTTGGAAACTAGAAACTTGCCGGTTTCCAAGCGAAACTCGATGCTACTTTAACACAAGGGCCGCGGTGTCTATGAAAAAGAAAGAAATTCCATTTCTAGAGTGAGATTCGTGTGCCTGATGAAATAGCTAGGGTTGATGATATAACTCTAACAACGTGCTAAGACTGGTTTTTATCTCCTTTCTTTCAGTCGAGCTGTGGGATTTGCCCTTCAAACAAGCCTATGAATGCCATCAATGCCATTCGAGGTGATAAGTTCAATGTGAAATCGAAACTTTCATTTTCCTTCATCAAATGGCACGTTCCAATATATAGAAGGCAAAGAAGAGTAAGCCAAGCGGAGGAGTCGGGCTCAACTACTTAACTAGTCCGGAGCAATGTCCCTATGCTATGTTCCTGTCTCGAGGCAAGTCTGCTATCTTCGCCTCGTTGTCTGCCTTTACTTAGTCTTTCTTTCCTTGACAAGAGAACTGAAATCCTTCCCTTAGGGTTTCATCGGAAAGATCACAAACAACAATTAATCCACTGAGGGACTTTCACGAGAAGGCTGTTTTCTTAGCGGGCATATTTATGAGCCGGTTGTCAAACCCAACTACTATACGAACAGTCCTCTCCATTGCTCTAGGCCAAGGCTGGCAAATCAAACAACTTTATGTTAATAACACCTTTCACTTACGACATTCATGAAAATGAATGAGGTGCGGGCAGCAGGCGGGAATAACAAGACTCTATGGCTTAACAAGTTCCTTCCCCTTACTCGGGCCTCGACAGGGTGGTCGAAATGAGCGTCTCCTTTGTTTGCGAGGGCTTTCGCGTGAAGATTGAGGACCTGCAGACGGCATAATTAGCTTATGTTAATAAGGATTTTTATGAGGTGGTGGGATGCCGAATCGTTGGTAGTCTTATTCTGTGGACGATGCATGGAACTTCGATCTAAGTCGAGCTAGCCCTAGTATGGACGGAGTGCCGGGACCTTTACCATATGATTCTGATCTACGATAGGGGTATTCCAGTGGTATGTTAATTTACTTTTCCGGAATGCTTCACACAGGCCTTCCAATGTAGATTCTTCCGACTAAAAGGTATTTTCGGATTCGGATTGGAGGTCTTGGGCTTGGGCCTTCCCATTTCCTTCTAACTTCGGCTTTCTGGTAGTGGGCGTGCGTGAGCATCCCTCTCCTTCTATTGCTGTGAGTGTTTACTATCTTCCGAATGTTGCTGCCCTTCTGCTGCCGCGTATGGTGCTGGTGAAGCTCCAACCAGCCCAACTCAAGTTCTTTCGCAACAAAGTGCACAAAGGACTTGTTCGCAAATATGAAGGCCCATTTCCTATCCTTGGTAAGGTGTCCTATCGAGTGCAGCTCCCTTCGTGGCTAAGGATTCATCCAGTTTTTCATGTGAGCTGCCGTAAACGCCTTGTCATGCCGACCCTGAAGATCAAGCAAGGAATGTGTCGACGCCCACACATGCATCCTTTAAGAAGCGAGTCGACATCATCATGGCGGATCGAGTGAAGAAACTTCCAAGTGGCGCTGAAGAGGTCGAGTACTTGGTGAAGTGGAGAGGACTTCCCGAGTGAGAAGCAAGCTGGGAGCCGTTGCGGCACGAGGAAGAATCAATTCAAGCGTTCCGGAATAAGAGGAAGATGAAGGCATCGACGAGGGCGTCGAAGAATTGAGTGGGGGAGAATTGTCACAGATAGTCCCCATCTCCAATAATTATTCGGAATGGCTCCTTCTCCCGTCATCCCTAGGGCTGGTCTATCCGTCTATCCCCTCTTCATGCTTTGTGATGACCGCTTCCTCCATCGGGGAAACATACCAATTGCAGAAGGGGCTAGGTAATCTTTCTCATCTGTCCGAACATCCGTATTGGCCGGCGGGTGGGCCAACTAATCTATTATCTGTGAGGGATAGGCGGCTTAGCCGATAGGCGGGGTTTATGAGTAGGAAATAGCAGCTAGCTATATAGGCCATCCTTCCATTCGTCATTTCCGGAAGAAGGCTGAGTTGGTTTAAATTTCCTTCTTTGATCAATGGTAAGTACAGCCCTTCCTCCGGGAGCGAATAAAGCTCAACCATTGCCCTCCATGGCATCAGGTTCTATTTTCTATAGAAAGTTTGGAAATTCCTATTTTTAAGCCGCTAAGGGCTTCTCTTAAGCCAGATGTGGGCTCGATCCCGGAATTAGGCTATTCTATTTACTGATCGCCTTGAGCAGAATTGCTTCGCATAGGCTACACAAGCCAGGGATTCTACTTTCCTTTTCAGATGTTGCTTATCCGGGCTTGGTGGTAAGGGAATGGGTTAAGCCAGCTCGCGCCTCTCGGTCTTTTGGTGTTTAGTGACCCGAGTGAGAAGCTGTTCTTTCTAGAGCCTTTAGCTCGGCAGTAGAATTAGCTTAGCAGTTAGCAGTGGGAAGAGTCTATTCTATAGAGAAGCCTTAGGCCAATTGGACTGAATGTGGTATGGCAGCAGTAGCAAAGGGGCACATTAATTAGTAAGGCAAGCTGTAAGAATAGCACTCGGAAATCTCTCTAAAACCAAAGCCCGGGAGTCTTCGAGGAAGCTTTCGATTCTTCTTTCCTAGGCTCTTTCCTACGTCTAGTAATCTATCCAGTACGCCCAGCCTTGGCAGCTTTCCATTAATTTAAATCGTCTAAGCCTAGCCTTGACAGCCTTCGATTGGTGTCTCATTTGTTCTTGGTGTAATTGGCCTCGCAGTCTCTTCCTTTAGGGCTCAATTCCTTCTTTTTTATACTCGGAATAAGGGCATCAGATCGGGGGATGGCTTTTCGGTGTCTGCAGATCCAGGTACAGGTCTAGGACCCTTGCCCTATCGCTTAGTGGGATAAGGTCCATAAGCAGTCCATTAGCTTTCGGGGAAATTGACAATTTAAACCTCTTCAACGGTAAGGAATCATTTATTTCGCTTCCTTGAGTGATCGAAGTGCCTCCCGGGCGTGTGTCACGAACACTTTCAAGTCGATTTCTTTCCTGCTTTCAATGTGTCCCTCCTCAAGTAAAGAATCCGTTTCGGGGAGTTCGTGTGTCACGAGCAAAGGAGGGTCTGTGCTTTCCTTCTTAGTCTTTGACAAATTACCCTGCCCGCGGTTAGGCTGCTGTGTGATGCTTACTCCATCTCAACGGATAAGCTCAGCTGGCTTACTAAAGATGAACCCCTTGTGAGGCTATTATAGCACGCCACCCGTGCATTAAGATGATTTCACGTGGTTGCGGCAAGACCATTCCCACCCTTTCTGCTGGAAGAACAGCAGGAAGAAGTGGGCCTCCCCTATATCGTTCTCCGGGTGGGTCAAATAGACTATGACTATATAGGTAGGGGCTTAGCTGCTCCTAGTCAGATAAAAGTTCTATACTAGGCTCTCGGCAACCCTGAACTACTAAAAACCTGGCCCTTTGATGTGGTTGCCCTGCCGATGAGAATGATGTTTCAGAACCCACCCTGCAATAACGTGAAGTTGTTAAGTTAAGTAGTATCTAATATCTTTCTCCTGAATAGATCCCTTCCCTTTAGATTGAATTCCGTTCCGTCACCATCCATTCAACCGGAGAAGACCTATTGAAAGATCTTGATTTAAGCGGCTATTAACAACTGAAATAGCGCTTTAGAAACTTTTTCTTTCAAAATGAAACGTCGATAAAGGACCAATAGCCTATTTTATACGGAAAGCCCAACCTTTCTCTTTAATAACTTTTAATAAGCCCTTTCAATAGTGAATCCGTGCCTTCTATTTAGTTTACTGCCGAAATAAGAATAGGAGGAAATATGAGTCAAACAAAGGTGTAAATGAAAGGATCGAACGGAAAGAAAGGAATTTGGAAAGGGGAACGACATGTGAAAACTTGCTCTAAAGGGGGCTTCCTATACCCATAAAAGGAGTGGCCAAAGAAGACCTGAATAATCCTGATCTTTGCTCAAATTCTCACGTCTTATTACGTTACGTATATAAGCCGGGGAATAATGGAAGACTGCTTTTTTATTGGGACCAGCAGCGCTTTTACCTTGCTTAGCCAGTGAAGAATAGACTAGTGTATAAGATAAGGGCTAGAGGCGAGCCTTCTTTTTCATATGAGCGATTCACTGAGCCTTAACCCGATTGATTGGCCCGGGCTTTCATCACACCCCTGCAACCAAGGGTAATGGTTCCACCTGTCACCCATATTTGAGGGAGTGAAAGTCCGCCCCTTTCAATTACGCCGGGTTACTAGCTCAACATACGCAACGGGGACCCATGCTAGGTTAGAATCCGATACTCAACTCTTAAAGGGAATCATGGTGGCATACGAATCACCTTATCTTGATACCATTGCAAGTGTAAAGACCAATCCCATCATTGCATGATAGGGCCATAAACTAGAGACGATTAGATAGCACCATAAGACTTCCTTAGCGAATACTAGCGCCATCCTCAGACACTGAAGTCAGTCGGAGATATAGATTCGATACAAGCCCCATAGGGATCATAATCGGGATATCCTCCGTCCAGCCCCGACCCGAGCCACTCCAATCCCGGGAACCTTACCTGAGCTACTAAAATCTTGGAAATCGACTAGCCTTCCTTGCCCACCTTTTCATTTCTTTATTGGCCCAGCCTTCAACCATTAACCTCTCCTCTGTGCACCCTGTCGGATTGATCTTTCATTGAGTGATCTTCCTTTCCTAAGCACCATTCTTTAAGAAATGTGCATCATGTGAACAGTCATTGCCCGGGGTGGATGGAAGACTAGAATCTAATACGGTTCCGGGGCCCGTGCGTGTGGGATGATGAGGCGAGAGGTCTCGGGGGCTATCCAGTAACGGATTCCGGAATGCATCGAGGGGTCGTGGACCAACCATCCATCTACCCGTTCGTTGGTTAGGTCATTCACTCAAGGCTACCGGGGATGTTGACTCAACGGAATCAGCCTGCGGGTATAAACCGGATAAAGCTTCGAATCCTTGAATAGCCATCCCTCCGCTAACCAAAAAGAAGCTAGCTATGCCCCCGTCGGGATAAAGCCTTGTTGAGCTTTAAAGTACTTATTGCAACTCGCGGTCACAGAAATAAGAAACTTCTCTTTGACTTCTGAACTTCACTTTCCAACTTGTTAGGAGTAGGGGCTTTCACTGGAACTGAAATCTTCTGTTCAACTCGGCTTCCTTAACTTAAAGACTTTTAGGGTTTGTAGGGCTTTCCACTCGCCGAAAGGAAAATAAGTACTTAAAATAAGCTAAGCCGCGGAACAAAGAAAGAACAAGGATTTCATCCAGCACAAGAAGAGATTGATTTCTCTTAGCCGCTAAAAGCTGATTGATCTGTTCTCCACTTGCCACTGTAACCGTAAAGACTCTATCTCAAAAGCTGCCTTCTTTTTTATCCTAGATAAAAAAGAAGTAATGTAATAAAGTAAGCGGGGTTTCAATCGCAAACAGAAGACGGATCTCAGACACGCAAGCTACAAGCATGAACAACCGATTTCGTTTCACCTTATGTAAAAAAAAAAAAGAAGCCCCTTTCTTTATTATTACTTTCTTTATTATTATTAGTAAGATAGGGAAAAGCCCTAACAATGAAATTAGTAAAGCGCTAACGAGCAATAAAAGGGAAAGCCCTAAAGGGGCTCCTCCGCTTACATGCAATGGGGAGCTTCCCCTCTAGTAAGATTCTATCTCTTACTTGGGTTCCAAACCTGGGTCCGCTGTTCCTTATAGTTTTTATATAATAAAACTTCTTGCTAATGCCATTTTTGATTCTCATTTTGGTCAACCAGCTGTAGAAGCCTTTACTCGAGGAATTGGTGCTCAATAGAACTGATGCGCTCCATTTATGAATATGAAAAACTTGAGCAAGTGAAGCCGATTGTTGACCATGGGATAAAGGCTCTTAGTCCTTTTATCTCGCGTCATGGGGCATTAACCTTAGCACTTTCCCTATTAGAAGGTTTAGGCTCGCCCCTGCTGCTTTCAGGTTTGACATTAGAAATAGAAAAAGGAAAGGTTTAGATTCCTCCATTTGTGAACATGAAGAGCCGATTTGCTTATTAAGATTTGGGTAAGCCGCTGTGGGGACTCTGACCTCTATAGAAGCCCCTTTTCCGCCGAGAGAAGACAATGCGCAAGAATGAATATATGCAATATATGCAGTGGGCAAACCAGAGGCAGGGCTCTTTCATAAGATTGATTGGCCTGGCGAATGAACGCAGGAATGCCTTAGTCTAAAACAGGAATGATAGCAGAAATGAGAGCAGCAGCTACTAAGCTGGACCTCGTTTGGCTAATCCCGGAAGGACAAGGAGAGGACCGAGAGGTTTAATCCATAGTAAATAAGATGGCATAGACATAGAATGGGATTGATGGACAAATGCCAAATGCCACATAAGAAGCTGTTATTGACCTGCCAGCCAAATACCTTCGTCACCTGATGACCTTCCTGCTTGACTTTGTCGGCGGGTGGTAGCATGTCCTTTAGCAAGGCTAGGCACCTTCCTTATCCAACAAGCAGGAACCATCCGATCTTTCTTTTTGGCGGAAATCCCCGAATCGCGAGTCTGGGGCATATACTCTTTCTTTATCCCCCGACAAGAAAGAAGAAAAAATCAAGTACATATGGGCAAGATCAATATTCCATTTCTAATAGAATGCCATCAGTAGCAAAAGCAAAGGAGGATTGATGGCATGAATCAGCTGCTATTGAATGCAGGCCGGATAAGAAGAACAGGCAATATTCTTTTCGGGCTAAGGGGCCTTTCTACTGTGAAAGCGATTCCTTTGTGGGACTTGGATTAGCGGCATATCCGCTCTTTTCAAGAAGCAAATGGACAAAGGAAGTAAAATGTCACGCTTTCAATTGGAATTAGGAGCAGTCCCAATGCCCTAGGCTTTTCTCTTGTGAACGAATCTCCTGCTATTTATAATAGGAAGGAGGACTCTGATGCCACATCTTCACTTGCCTTCAAGCGGAAAGCATCCATTTCTTTGACATCAAATCTTATCCCAAAAGGGCTCGAGAAGTCACATCTGTGGGCATTAAAAGGACGAGTTTCGGGGTCTCTGGCCATTGAAAACCATTTCTCCCTTATAGCCTTTGAAAGCTGTACAATGAGAATTCTGTATATGTATATAAAAGGAAAAGGAAGAGTTTCGATGCCATCCTCATTTTCGATAGCATCCGAGTCTCATTGATCCAATCGAAAAGGCATAAGTCCCACATCGGATGATGGTCCATCTGCAGCCTCTTCTAGTCCGAAAGTGCCACATCTGAGAACAACCTATGAATGCGCAGCAGATTCTCCAACAGTAACACAGGGGGCCATAAAGCAAGGTCATTTTTGGCAGGCACGCAGAGAAGGCAAGGGTTTTTATTGGAGGAGCACTAAGCCCTTATAGAGAGGAATGTGCTAGCAAGGAAGCTAGCCTCATGTGCGTGGGTCTATCTTAACTAGGGAAGGAAGGCAAGTCGCAAGGCATTAACAAAGGCAAGCAGGAAAGGCGGAAGGGGCTAGCGTCTTTATTGCTTACTTTTTATATTCATGCCTATTCTTCTATCTCAAATAGGGAAATGGCATAGAATATGCCTCTCTAGTAGCCTGCCTTGACACCTGCTTCTTTCTCCCATGCTTTCTGTTGGTCAACAACCAACCGCAGCTCTTTATAGTTCAGTTCTTAACTACTAGTACAGGCTTGACGGAGTGGAAGAAATTCTAATGGAAAAACTTGTTATGTTACCCTTTCGCGCCTAGGTTCGTCTTTTTCTTGAGTCTTCTTCTTTCCACTATTTTAGTAACTTTATTCGAACGAAAGCTGACTAATTTGATTTTGTTCATTTTAGATTAGATAAAACAGAATCAAAAATGAAACCTACATCCCGATGTTTTATTCTTACTAATATTGGTTGCGGTTTTCGTACTTCGGGTCTTGGTTCGTGCTTTATATCATTTCAACTATCAAAGTAGGTCTCCTATTTTGAATACCATTTGGCAACTTTATCCTTATCTGATTTCATTTTTCATATTTTTTGATATTCTATTTGAAAGCGCGGAATGCGCAGGTACAGAGGGTTCCTCGTCCGGAGCTGGGAATTCAACGCCGGAACCCGATGAAAACACCCTTTATTGGCAGCGGTTCAGGGAATTTTGAAAGAACAATCATTTACATATTCCGCGCCCACATACAATAAAAGACCTACGGGAAGAAGTATGTGGGAAACAGGCTAACAACCTGAAATTTGCGGATATTCTAAGCAAATTTTATGATAGGAATGAGTTCAAAATGAAGATTTTCTCCACTCTAGAAAATGGGAGAAACAAAAAGGAGTTTATTTTGTTTTCACAATGTGAGTGATTAACTGACCGAAATGAAAGCGAGTAGGCCCCCTTTCTTATGATTCTCGGGGGACGAAAAGCTATGTGAAGTAAAAGAAGAAAGGGCCGCCGATTGCTAGTCAGAACCTAAGAGAACTTTTCAAAATGTGGATTCTAAAACGGTCGGGGTTGAGAATTGGGAGGCCGACGAGGCTAGGAGCAATGACCGGTCAAGGTCAATCAAAGTGGGGATTCACAGATTCTTCTCAGCATAGAAGAGATCTTAACAAGTCTGATCACCATCTATAGAAGGATTGAAGGGCGGATTGATCATCGACTCAAGCACGTATTTCCAGCTTCACACTACAAAATGTATCCTGAAAGGTCAACAAAGAGGGCCTCCCTCCACACTAAACCGAAAAACCGGACCCCTTTTGAGCTAAACCAACAAAGCATTCCATTGAATGAAGCCCACTTCCCTCCTATAAAGCCACTTTCGGGGAGAACTCTTGCTCACAGGCTCCCTGAAACCAAGAGACGAGACAGAAGATGCAGAGGAGACTATGGATTCAGAGTGAGCCTCTATCCTATGTCTAGGAGTAGAGAAGAGAGCACCTTCAACCGACAAAGCACTTATTTCCGCTTGGCCAAGATGTGTTAAACGGAACCTTCTTAAAAAATGTCTCTAAAGATGGATAATGGGACTACAGGTCTGCTGCTTTGACTTTTTCTTTTTCCAACTACTGTGACGAAATAAAGCAAAGAAACTCAGCTTATTGCAGGTCCCAATAAGCGGGTAACTAAGGTCTACTCGTCAAGTAAAGCCTCACTTTTTCAGCGAAGACCAGAACCGATTCAATCAATGCGACTTCGTCCCACCGGAAGGAAAAGGCAGAATATGTCTAGAGTGTAGAAAGAGAATCTTCTCATTCAGAAAATGCCATCTTATGCGCTATCCGATCTCGATGAAGCCAATGGGTTAGCAATGCTCCTATCAATTTACTAGTTCAGTTTCGGGACTTCTCCTGAAGAATGACCAATGGAACCGACCGTATCAAAGTAGTGATCTCTTGGCATAGCTGAAACTCGATGTCAGAAAGCACGTTCCTCGCGTAGAAGCCCGAACTCTTGGACGAAGGTCAGATTCAGCGAACGGGTTAGCTTTCCCACTCTCCTTGCTTTCTCTCAAAAATGGAATCCTATGATGAACCACCGATTGTTTGGTTGAGTTCTCCCACATAGCGTCAAGGAATCGAAGCAATCCTGAGATCGTATGGCATAGCGCAAAGTCGACATCTTCGTGATTCTAGGTCAGAAAATGCCCCTTTAGCCCACTCTCTTTTACATAGCCAACTAGTTGGTGTACTCTCCCTCGACGCTGACCCGATAGAAGTCAAGCCCTTTGTCTCAAAAAGAATGGTATCGATCTTCTTCTTTCTTAGCATTATTGTAAACCATTTGATCCGCGTGGAAGGAGCCAGATGACAGAGACTTTTCTTTTCTCACCCCTCAATATATACTATTAGATTGCGTCCGACCACCCGATCGATGAAGACTCGAACCTAACCACCCCGCTTTTTTTGGAGATGACGGAGACTTTCCTCGACGTCTTGACCCATCCATAGTCTGCTAATCTAATCCCAACGTCTTTGATCCTGACAAGCTTGGATAGGACTATATCTCTGTCTTTTGTTTGTTACACAACACTGAATGTACAGTTCCTTTGTTCTTCTGGCTATGGTTCTTTCTATTCTTATTTCTTACTTTTTCTTTATGGTCTGGCCTTTTTCAACCTCATCTATAGGCATTTGTATCTGAATACGAGCCTTGTTCAACTGTGCCCACGGACCCGTAAGCCCTCGAGGCAAGGCGAAAAGGAAGAGATGCTCTGGCTTTCTTTGGTCTTGAACTCGCTCCCCGCTCGAGAATGAATGTTGGAAACTCTTCGATGACATGTTCCTTTGAGTGCACGATTCCTTAGCTGTGCCTGTTTGGTACCGAGCTCTTTGAGGGCCTTTCTTTATCCGTTCACGCTAAAAGGTAGTGAGTGGAGTCAGGCACAAAGCGATCCTCAGCAGCCGAAAGAAGCCTTGTTCGGTCTCCTGTTGAAGTGGTGACTCACCTGCAACATAAGTTTTGCAAACCGGACGAAGGCAAAAAGAAAAAGATAGAATACGACGTCAGGTGTATAAAGAATGACACGATCATCTAGCCTTGGTCCTCTCATCATCTGATTCCCGAAAGGCAGAACTGAAGAACGCACTGTTTGGGACTGGGCATGACCCCTCTTCTTTCTTTAGACTCTCGTTTTTTGTTTTCCGGATGTGGATTGAGCATTTTGTTGAGTATGGTTTTTGCGCTTGTTAACCTTCTTCTTTTTGACCGGACAACTGGATGCGCGAATCTTGCTCTACCACCCTTTAAAAGAAAGAACTCTAGTGAATGGCTAAGAGGAAGTGCCTCTGGTATTTCAGTTTCGACATGGCCTTGATCTTCTGGTGAAGTGGCAGTAATGTGAGCCTTATCCAATTCCTTTTCCAACCAAGGATACTGAGTCTGACCGAGGAAAAGGACATCTATCTTGGCTGTCTAGCTATGACTAAAAAACCTACTTGTGACAACTCGACACTGGAAGCTTTGATGATACTCTTTTTGCCAGCACACGACCATAAGCTGTCTTTGCTTATTTCCTTGCTTAGCTACCCTCGAATGGCTTGGTACGCGGGCCCCTCACCCCTATTAGTTAGTAAAGCTTGGATGCCGATCAGTGGCCTATTTACCGAATCATGATTCTTTTGAGTCCTATTTTTGCAAACGAATAAGACGGTGCTGATTCCGATGTATTTGAATGACATTGAGTCTACCTTTTCTTTTTTCTTGTATATGATCTCTTGTACAGTCTTTTTCAGGCATTCAAACTAAGCGATTTCATCTTGATTGAAATTCTGGCGATTATACCAAACCGTTCTTCCGTTTAATTAGAGCCTTCTTCCTCTGTTCCAATCAAGTATCTCGAGAAGCGAGCGAGCGTGTTGAGGTAGAGGAATCCGGATAGTGCGTTATAGTCTTGACCCGAATGCGTTCTTTCATTTCTGACCTTTCGTCCCTGGCTCTGTACCGTACAGTATACATACTTTCGTTTATCGAATCCCTGTTAAGGTTTTCTATGTCCCCAGACATTGATTGTTACACGGAATGTAGGATCAACTCCTTTATTATTAAGATAGGGCGAGAGAGGAACGAACTGAACCAAAACTCGAAGACAGAGAACGAGAGTGAAGGTCCTTTTTCTCCTTGACTGGCCTTTGTTGTACTTACTTTATCCTTCTGTTTACTTAACTCCTGCTGAAGTTTGTTTACCGCCCGCTTTTCCCCTATGGGTAAGTTGTCTCTCTTTCTTTTCCTTCTGTTTCCCCAAGTTTATGATTTAGCGACCGACCACTTTAGTAGCATTCTCTTTTTGATTCCTACTTAGTTTATCCACCCCCGAACAACCATCCGCCCTGTAACCCTTCTTTCCGACAAGATTGGATATTTCATTTTTTTAGGGAAAAGGGCTATAAGTAGGCCGTTTGCTATTGCTATAAGGGCTGCTCGCCTTTATACGGCTTGGCTTCGCTATCGCTCCTATGTAGTGGTCGGCCTAAAAAGTAGTCTTCCTACCATACAAGAATGCCTATTATCTAGTGCTAGAAGCTTCGCCAGAAGCAAGCCGTAGACCGTACTTGACTTACGAGCTCGTGTAGTACTCGCCCCTATCTCTAAAGGGCCCGTCACTTCGTTCGTACCTTCTTGGCTTAGGCTTCCAACTGAACTTACTTTATGGCCTTGCCGCCGCAGGCTTGAAAAGCGCGCTAAGAAACGTTGCTTCTGTCGGCCTTTCTGTGCAACAGTCCACCAGTAGCGGAAGAGAGGGTTACCGTACATACAAGAGTCTTCCAGTTTTTGCGTAAGCTTTTTCTTACCAGTCAAGTAGTACAACAGCTGTATCTTATCTTATAGCCCGGCGCGGCGGGTCGCCTTTTGAATTCAGTAAGAAGATAGAAGAAACTATTAGATAGATAAGGAGTAGGTGAGTGAGTGAGTCCTCACTGACCTGAGCGATTTCGATCACCTAGCAGGCCTTTTATTTTGTAGGTAACATCGCCGAAGCGTATCATCCGATTTGACTACGAAGGAAGGAACTCGAAGTGAGACGGCACCGTCTTGTCCAACGCAACGATGGTTGGCCCTCTATCATCTTCTATCCGGTAGACTTGGTAAAAGGCCCTGACTTATTTCCAGAATTAGAGTTCGACCGCAGCTGCCCCTTTTTTTGGGGGGATCAAGTTCCTTGCCAACTATCGACCCCGATCTCTTTTCATTTGTTTTGGGTATTACCAAACCTAGCCTTCGTCAATCACACTAAAGCAGAGAACCCAACTATGGCAAGTTTTAAGGGTTAGGTTAGTCAATCCGGCCCGGGACGCGTTCGTTGACAAAACCGCCGTAGGAATGGAGACCTTTCAATAGAGCGGAGGCGAACTGATCAACGAGAAAGAGGCCCTACTCACTACAAACGAATACACCACAAGATCGAACTGCACTCATGCCTCTCCCGCATCAAGTTGACCGACCCCCCACGTAGTGATTCTATCAATCATGTACGTAGGGGGCCCTCCATTCTGATTGGTATATCATGAAAAAAAAGCCATTTGCACCAGGCGCACTGCGCTTTCCCTTGCCCAGATGTTCGCCTTTCTAAGTCAAGTAATGGTGACCCGCCGAAGACTGGAGCCTCGTAACATGTTGACGAAGACCTCCGAACTGAGGGTTCGATCAGTAGAGGGGACGACTTTGCCTCCCCGGAAGAAGAAGAGCCCCGCTCTCTAGCCGACTGATCCCGTTGATCATATAACTGGGAGGGAACGTGTTACATTAGAGGTGAACGATCAGAGATGTCCTCTAATTACCACGATGAGGCTGGTCCCTCTTTTAGTAGACTAAGCTATGAATATGAATGAAGAAATGAATGCCCGGCTCTTTCTTTCACTGCTAACCCCAAGAAGTTTCTTAATGCTGATACTTTCTGTTTCGTCGAGCCCTGGGCTTGTGGTCCTCCTTTGAGTGTGGGTTCAATTGGATGAATCTGTCAAGTCAAGGTCAACGTACGTAGCAGCAAGGATGGTGCATCGCCTATTTCTCGTTCTCGCTCGGGAGCCAAAACGAACACGCCTGCTACCTACTGTACTGGACCTTCGACCAGGCATTCTACCCTTGTCGAATCGAAACCAACCACCACTGTATTGCGCTCGAACAGTTGAGCGGCCGCCGGCCAGC